AAAACCGAAAGACCCCTTAACTATTTAAGTTGTTAATAGAACGAATCACACTTTTACCACTAAACTATACCCGCTACAATACGATTATTGTATATGAATGGATCATTTGTCGAACAAGAGCATGATACGTAATCAAGATAGGATCGGAACAAAATAATGACATTCAGATGTTGACTTGTTTTCGGGGGCACCTTGATGAGATAGGCAAAGGAAAGCCTATTGAAATAATGAGTTATATCTTGGGTGAATTATTTAGTGACAAGTGCGGTCCGAAGGAACCATTGAAGTCAGAACATAACAAAAAATTGTGCACGAATCTATAGTTCTTTTTTTTTTCTAAATCGAGATAAAGTAAAAAAAAAAAAAAAGAATAAATAACCCCTTTTTTTTGATTCCAATTTTTTTTTTTTTCAGATAAATGATTTCATGTATGATTCATTGGAACAAAACAATAAACGGACCGATCCCAGGCCGGGGAATAAAAAAAGCGTTCGTACGAAATCAAAGAGGTATTACTTTATTTACTTTTTTTATATATTTACTTTTTTTTATTGCGGGTATTCCCGTTATATAATATATATTATATTAATATATAAACAAAAAATTACATTGCTGAAAAACGGATAAGATTTTTATCTTTTTGTATCTGTATCTATAGACTAAATAAATTATTATAAAGCTTTTCTTTATCTTTACTTCATGTGTAACATAGTTATTATCCTTTGTTTAATTGGGAGAGATGGCTGAGTGGACTAAAGCGTCGGATTGCTAATCCGTTGTACGAGTTATTTGTACCGAGGGTTCGAATCCCTCTCTTTCCGTTTCTTCTGATGACTTGAGATTTTCTTTCGAATTCGAAAGAAAATCTCGAACACTTTTTTATCATAGTATAGTTAAATATCTAGAATAGAAAAAATCATAAGAAAATCAAGCAACAAAACAACGAAAAATTCATTATTTTTTTTTATTCTTCACGGCCAGGATTACGCCCCGGATCATTAGATAGGAATCCAAAGATGAAGAGAGAAACAAAGAATATCACCACTGTGTAAACGAAGAGTTTGAGAGTAAGCATTACAAAATCTCCAAGATAAGATCATTTTTGGTAAAAAGGGAATAGATTATCCATTTTTATACCACACATTCCATTTTGACACCAAACCAAGAAATAAAGTAGTTTCTATAAAAGAAACTCGTTTTCATTTTAATAAATTTATTTGTAATAAAACTCTTTCGGTATTCAAATTATCTTTCGTGTGCACAATTCATTATTGTGGGACCCTTCTATAGGGTCCTTGTTTACTGGAAGTAGAAGTTCAGACTGAGGTGAGGAAATGAGGGGATGGGATTAAAATTCATCGCGCTTATCCAAAATTTCCGTGTTTGAATTGAAGGTTTACAATGTAAGACTTATCTGATCTTATCAATTGATTGTTAGAATCTTTTTTTTTCTTTTTTGATTGAATAAATCATGAATGTTTGTAGGACAGTATTAAAGATCTTATCGAAAACTTACAGCAGCTTGCCACACAAAGGCTAAGAGCAAAAAGAACAAAGGTATGACTGGCATAACATCTACGATTGGATTGAAAAAAGCGTAAGCCTCTGGCAATTTGGCAAAGAAAAAATTACTAGGAAGTATAGAATTAAGATAGATACAGATCAAACTAAAGATATTAAGCATAAAAAATGTTTCATTCTTGTAAATAATTGTATTTTGATTGAGTTATCGATATAAGATTAAAATTTTAAAATAGACCAAAAATCCTTCTTTTTCTTTGACTAACCCAATCAAAAATCCTTAAACTTTCAAACGAAAATGGAAGAAAAAATTCAATTCTTGTTGAGACTTCTCCAGATCAGATTTTCAGATAAATACCCATACATATAGAAAAAAAAGACTAAAGTATATATTATTATGTATCGATTGAGCCAATGATTATTCATGATTCCATATTGAATCAATTCCCTACCGGTTCCAAACTAGAGGAGAGTAGTGTTATGGTAAAACTTCGTTTAAAACGATGTGGTAGAAAGCAACGTGCGACTTGAAAGACACGATCGGTTGTGGATTCTTACAGCCACCATTTTTTATATAGGAATTTTGAGGTGCTCTTGGCTCGACATAGTTTGTTCCGTTTTACTAAAACCCCCATTTAATTGGTTGTGGGTTAAAGTAAATAGTACACGATGGAGCTCGAGCGGAAAGAATTAATTCATTTCTCAGAGGTAAGGATCTAGGGTTAATGTCAATTAATAAGTTGTAACAACTTCGTAAACATATCTTCGATATAGAAATAAAAAAGATTTTATTCTAACAAAATCTCCCCCCCTTTTTTTTTTTTTTTACTATTTCGATAAAAACGGGAATCAAGCGTTCGTATGATTCTTCGATATTCAATAAATAAAAAAAAAAGGTATGTTGCTGCCATTTTGAAACCATTAAGGATCACCGAAGTAATGTCTAAACCTAATGATTCAAAATAAAGATAAACGATCCTGGAACAAGAAAACGCCAATTTCAATTGTCTCAACAATTTGAGCAGAATAGAATAAGGAATACAAAAAATAGATAGCTCAATAAATGAAATGCCAAGGACTCGGGATTTTTTTCCTTTGAACTCTTTGATAATTATCCAACTTGAGTTATAAGTACGAATGGTTTTTTCGGTCAAGGAAGAATAAAAAGGAATAAAATAATAAATAGAATAGATAGTGTAATTTAATTGATGATTTTAGGGATCTATTTGCCACTATATATACTATGACATAAATTAGAATCATTCTTTCTCGAGCCGTACGAGGAGAAAGCCTCTTATACGTTTCTAAGGGGGGAATTATTCGTCTATATCTATCCCAATGAGCTATCTATCGAATCGTTGCAATTGATGTTCGATCCCGAAGAGAAGGAAGAGATCTTCGGAAAGTGGGTTTTTATGATCCGATAAAGAATCAAACTTATTTAAATGTTCCCGCTATTCTATATTTCCTTGAAAAAGGTGCTCAACCTACGGAAACTGTTCATGATATTTTAAAGAAGGCAGAGATATTTAAGCAACTTCGTGTTAATTACACGAAATAAAAAAACGAAAAATAAATGAGGGGTGGCCCTAGGCTAGTTTTGTATAATTTTTTATTCTCTCTGTAGGTTATTTATGAAGTGCCAATCCAACGCAAGGTTTTTTTTTTTTTTTTACTTTACTTCATGTAAGTGATGGGTTCCTTGGATTCGATTAACATAAACACAATAAGTCTCTTCTGAATAAACAAAAATTTAATTCAATTAAAAGAAAAGGTTGATCCATAACATAATTTATATATATATCTATTATCTAATAATTTATTATATTTTCATTTAGATCTGGTCATTTTTATGTTCATAATTGACTAAAAAAAATGTTTTTTGATCGGGTTATGCAATCTAATTTCTTTCTTTTTTTATTCCGATCGTATCTACACACCATAATTCCATTTTTGGGTTGCTAACTCAACGGTAGAGTACTCGGCTTTTAAGTGCGGCTAGAATCTTTTACACATTTGGATGAAGCAACGGATTCGTCCATACCGTTGGTAGAGGTTGTAAGACCACGACTGATCCTGAGAGGGAATGAATGGAAAAAATAGCATGTCGTATAAATGAATAACTTTAAGATAAGAGTACTTAATCCTTACAGAATCGGTACAAAATATTGTTTGGATTCTTGGAGTTTTAATTTTTAGAGCGGTACAAAAAAATCAATTCATGGTTGGATCGAGTGAATAAATGGATAGAGCCGAAAAGCTCAAATTACAGGGAAACACAAAAAGCAACGAGCTTCTGTTCTTAGTTGAATAATTACCCGATCTAATTATACGTTAGAAATATATTAGTTCCTGGTGCGGGAAAAGGTTATGAAATAACCTTAAAAAAAGTGGAGAATCCACTTTTTTTATGAATCCTAACTATTAACTATATCCCTGAGTGGAGACGAATGTGTAGAAGAAACAGCATATTGAGAAACATAATTTATTCTAAAGTCAAAAGAGCGATCGGGTTGCAAAAATAAAGGATTGATAACCATTTCGGTATCTTATAAAAAAAAACAATTGGATGGAAAGAGAATCCGTTGATTAATCATCTCCAAGGTATCTATTATTTTCATACTATATACCCGGATACCTTGTTTTGACTGTATCGTACTATAGTATCATTTGATGGCCCGAGAAATTAAATCCCCAGTTTTGGTTCAAATCTAATTTCAAATGGAGGAATTACAAGGATATTTAAAGATAGATAGATCTCGAGAACGAGACTTCCTATATCCACTTCTCTTTCAGGAATACATTTATGCACTTTCTCATGATCATGGGTTAACTAAATCGATTCCTTATGAGTCTATGGAAAATTTAGGTTATGATAATAAATATAGTTTACTAATTGTTAAACGTTTAATTACTCGAATGTATCAACAGAAGCATTTTATTATTAATGATTATAATAATAATAAAATAGGGCATAATCAAAATTTTAATTCTCCAATTATATCAGAGGGGTTTGCAGTCATTGTCGAAATTCCATTCTTACTGCGATTAGTATCTTCCCTAGAAGGTAAAGAAATAGAAAAATCTATTAATTTACGATCTATTCATTCCATATTTCCTTTTTTAGAGGATAAATTATCACATTTAAATCATGTATTAGATATACTAATACCCTATCCTATCCATCTTGAACTATTGGTTCAAACCCTTCGCTATTGGATACAAGATGCCCCTCTTTTGTACTTATTGAAATTCTTTCTCTACGAGTATCATAATTGGAATAGTCTTATTACTAAAAAAACAAATTTTTTTTTTTCAAAAGAGAATCAAAGATTATTTCTGTTCCTATATAATTTTCATGTATATGAATCGGAATCGATATTCCGTTTTCTCCGTAAACAATCTTCTCATTTACGATCAACATCTTCTAGAGCGTTTCTTGATCGAACACATTTTTATGGAAAAAAAGAAAATTTTCT